CTCTTCCCCTGTTCCCGCCTACATATATAGGATATTTTAAGAAGTGAACGTCTTTTTTAGTCGTGGGGTCGGGGGAAAGGATAGGAAAGGTGATTTCACTATATTTTTGACCAGGAACAGGACCTATCACAAGAATATTTTTTTGAGTGGGGCGATAACTCTGAAAAGACAGATTGCGCATCTTTTCTTTCATCTCGGGAGAAATACGCTCGAGGGGAGCTAATTCGAATCCCTCAGGTAGAATAAGAACAGCCCCCACATTCAAAGACCCCTTTTTCCCATTAGCAAGAACTTGTTTCAGTTGCATATCATAAGGGATTCTAACAACTGCCTCAAAGACAGTATCGGGAAGTACCGCTTGTGGAACCTCAATATCCACGGGCTTATTAGCTAAATGGCAATTGGCACATACAATACGCCCAGTCGCTTCTCGTGGATTTTCATAGCCCTGCTGCGCAAAAATGGGATAGGCATAGGAAATAGATGTCTGAGTTATTACATATATCATGATAGATAGAGAAATGGATCGAGTCATCTGTTCCTTTATCCAAGAAACGGTATTTCTATTTTGCATGGTCCAATCATTGAGCACGAAAATTTCTACAATAGATTGGGTAGGTTGCTAGTATAGTTCCCTATCTCTGATTCTGTTATTGTTATTGTACTGGAATCATTTTACTGTAATACAGGAGGATTTCCTAGATGGGTAGAAATAGAAAAAGTGAGTAATATTTTGAATGGTTTGTTTCTGTAAGAAGTAACAAACATTCTAATTGGGTGACTATCCGTGTATTGTTTTTTAGTCATTCATTGAATGATAAATCACTACAAGTGACGGAGATACGCTATTTAAATAATGGAAGATCCAATATTTCAAAATTGTATCTAGAATGACTGGAAAAGTGGAAACAAGAACCGCTAGAATTTGATCGTTATGATCAAATCCAAAATCTTTGTAGACAGAGCCAATCATGAGTTCCCATCCATGGGGCGAGTGGAATCCGATACATAAATCGGTTAATAAAATAATAGAAAAGACTTTGATTGTGTCGCTTAAGTTATAGAGGAATTCCTGAACCCAAAAATTTAGAATGACAAGTTCTTCATTACCCAGAATCGAATAGACGCTTAGAATAGTGAAACATATTATATTTGTTGCGAAGTGTAATAGGCTATGGATATGATTCTCATTATGTATTTTGACCAATTGGATCATTTCTTTGTGGATTCCTATACGAAGCTTTTGTATATACGTTTGCGGGTACTCCTTTATCATTTCGTCCAAAAGGAATAGTTCCTCTAATTCTATGAATTTTTCTAGAACATTCTTTTCTTGAATATTATTCAAGAAAGTTTCGGATTGTTTCGTATTCCACCAATTTGTAACCCAAGATTCCAGACCTTTTTGAACTAAGAGATCGATCCACCAGGGCAAAAAAACTATAGATGCCAGATATGGGAGGTTAGTGAATGCTTTTTTTTTTGGCATTTTGAATCTGTGAATTGCTAATGAAACCCCCCCATTCGTCGAATCTATCCAATCTGCTATTTCTATGAAATATCAGTTCTATAACAAGGTATTGAACCTATACCTAACTTATGAAGTTACCTCCCCCCCCCCCCTTTTTTTTTTATGTTTGTCCTTGCATATAGAAATAGGATAAGGTTCCGCGTCGAAGTGGAATGAAGAAATAAAAAAAGAGTGTTTCCTGATATGTCAATTGGTCAAATTCGAAGCAATTGCATCCTTTCGATCAATGCGCGAAAGAACCACTTCAAGTCATGAATACTATTCGGACTTCGAGACAAAAGAAAACCCTTAGCTTGGATCCATTATTTCGAAAAGTTTCGCCAGCTATGCTTAGTCTGGAATAGTTGAGGGAAATTTATAAAAAATATAGATGTGATGATGAAATCAAAAACGAGTGGTAAAACCAGAGAAAAATGCTAGTTCTAAATGATCCAATCATTTGAAAATCCAGGAGCAAAACAAAAGAAGGGAAAAGAAACACCAAGTGACAAAAGAAAAGAGAGGTCATTGAATATGATCCATCAGTTCAGTATGGCATCTATCAATCCAAAATATCGGAACCAAAACGATGAATTATGTATTCTGAAATGGTCTGATACATTTGATGAATCTAGACTTATTAATAGTCGATTCGATTTGTTGTTTGTTTGTTACTAATTAGTACAAAACAATTGCGTTTATTTCCATACAGATAAAAAATCGTTTTGTTTTGGTGGAGAAAAACCACTTTGTTTTCTGGTTGTTCCCTAGAATCCACATTTCCCTTTGTTCGAATGCGCGTTCTGAACAAGCTTCAGTGACAATAAATAAAATAGAAAAAAAAGAGAATTTCTGAGTGCCTTTTCCAATGCGGAGTTCAGTTCATTTCAAAATACTTCAATGGGTACACGCAAGAAATAGGCCAATTCCGCAGCTTTTTGTTCCATTTCTCTTGGAGTCAAATTCTCCTCACTCTGAGTCAAAGGAACGGCACCTTGTCCTCGAATTTCCATATAAAGGACACGACGAGGAAAAAGACCCTCTTTAACCTCGATTCGAATCGACTGGACATCTCTCATAAGGAATCGAAAGAGGATACGACGATTTTTTCCAGGAAATCCCCAACGAAAAATAGACACTATTCCTTCTTTTCTATCGAATCGATCATAACCACTCCCTACATTCCACGAAATTGTGCACGACAAATAGGTGCTAATGAAAAGACCCGCGATCCCATAGAACGACATCACGAGCCCTTGTGGAAAAAAAAAGATTTGCTGAGATGGAAAGAAGGATATCAAATTCCGACCAAGATAACTAGAAGTTCCAACCAATAAGAATCCTAATGACCCTAAAAGAAGGAGACAGGCCCAGCAGAAATTACTTGTTTTTCGAGACCCCGCTATAAGTTTTATCCATATACGTTCTGATCGCCAGTTCATACTAGATCCAGTTTCTTTTTATTGGAATTGAGAGAATAACCAAAATGAATTTTTACTTTCCTTTTTTGTTCCCAAAGTAACTCTCATCAACTAGCACGATTCTTATGTGAATCTTTAGGAGTCATTCATCCAATTGATTGGATAAAAAAGCATCTGCTTCATCGGATCTCACTATGTCTATTTATATTTCTACATACATCCATATAGATACCTTGCATTTTGGTTTTAGACATCTGCGGATCGATTTGAAATTGAAACTAGCTCTACTGAAAATGAAATGAATGCTTTTATCCACAGATCACGGTTCCACACACATAAGAAAGAGCAGAGCTCTTAGGTATGTATTCGGAAGAAGCCGTATCTTTTACCATATTCCACAAATCGATATTAGGATCAAGTGCAGGTCTTGAAAGAAATCGATGTTCCATCGCATCGGATCTAGAGAATCTTGTTTTTTTGAAGATGAAGAGAGAAAGAAGCCATTGCCATTGCCGGAACTACTAGACCCACTAAAGGCACAAAAAGAGAGGGTAAGTTGAAAGTTGTCATAGAATAAATCCCCGGAGTTCCTATTTTTACCTGTTAGAAAGATAGCTTATGAGAAGTCTATCCATTATCTATTATAAGTAGATAATTAAGTATAAGTAGATAATTAAGTGCTAGAAAAGTGGACCGAGTCCCCTTCCAAGAGTGGCCTTAGCCCGTCCATAAAGCCTTACTCGTGGCCCGCTTCTTCTTCTCCTGCCGAGATCCTCAAACTTTCAGAATCGGAAGAAGCGGGAGATTGATTGCTCCTGAGAGCACTATTTCTTGAGGACCTTGCCTGTAACCTACGTAACCTAATAGTAATACGAGTAATACGCCGCGCATGCTTTGCACGCCGAGCAGCGGAAGCGCGGGCTTTTGCTATTGTTCTTGCTTTAACCTCTCGATGATCCCTTTCTAAGTCTTCAATTTCGTCTTGGGATAAGAGGGAATCCTCCAAATTTTGGGTTTTCCGGTAATTTTGCTCCTTGGTTAAAGCTTGGAGGACTTGGGAAATCTCGTCCTCGCTCGAGCCCCGTTTTACGTGCTCCTCGAGTTCGCACTCGAGTTCGGCGCTCCGAATAAGACTTTCTTCCAATTTTTTCGCCAAAAGTTCTTTTTGCTGCTGCCAATCCAGCACCGCTACGGGAAAGCCTTCCTCCTCAGAAGTATCCTCAAGTCTAGTCTCGGGAGTAGGTCCCTCCACCAATGAAATCGAGTTGCCTTCGGATGGATTATCCGTCGGCCTTTCCAATGTACTGGAAGATCCTGGCGGGCTCGTAGGATTCACCGGTGGGCGTCGGACGAAGACTCCCCAAAGGGACAATCCGACCCAAGCGACCCCCGGGATGCCCACTGCTGTCACTCCAGTAATCAGTATAAAGTTCCACAAAAATGATAGCCAACCTTTCCCAGGTTTTTTTTGATTCATTGCAAAAAGGACCTCCCACCCTCCTAAAAATCTTTCTGTACAAAATCTCACAAAAAAAAAAAGACAAAAGATCTCACTATCCATAGTTCCATACATAGAGATACCGTGTGTTTCGGTTTCAGACATCTGCGGATCGATTTGAAATTGAACCTAGCTCTACTGAAACTGAAATGAATGCATTGATCCACTTAGTTTCAACGAGTTGCATCCTACTTGAATAAACCCCCGGATCATCCTCGAGGGTCTCCTCACTATCAGTGAGAAAACCCTAGCCTGCGCCATTCCCATCGCCCATTGGCGTTTCCATCCTGCTTTCCAATCTCTCAATCCAATCTCTCAATCCAATCTCTCAATGGGACGATCTTCGATAAGAGCATCGCCCAGCTCACGTCTACGCGCTTTGGCTGATGCTGCTTGTGCCCGAAGTACTCGTTCTTTGAGGTGAGGAACCGCCTCTTCCAAGGCCGCAATTTCCTCGCTTAACGTAGCAATATGTTGGAACTGAGTGGCATTGAAAGAAAAAACCTCCTCCAGGAACTTAGGAAAGCAGGGGTCATCTTGGATTGCGCGTTGGCGGCTTAATCCAAGCCTCCTTACCGCACTGGAATACTCGGCGAAGCGCGAAATTCTGACAGAGTTGTCCCGTATAAGTTTTCTTTTCGCTATAATGAGGGCTTTTTTCGATTCCCACTCTCTTATTTTCATCGAAATCTCAGTAGAATCTTCGATTGGATTCTCGCCCTTTTTTGTGATCGATGGGTCCATCAAGAATCCGTCCGGATCGATGTCAATCGAATAAGGATTCTCAGGATCCCTCGTGAATGTCCTCGTGAATGTCAAGCAAAAGCTACATTTGGGAGATTTCGGAGGAATTCTCGGTGGATTTCCGAAGAATTTCAAAAAAAAATAGGCTCAGAAAAATGATCCCCGTAATCAACAACGATTTCAAAAAAAAAAATGAGAAATCGGCTTCTTTTTCGGATTTCTCATGAAAATTTCCCTCTAAAGTCTTAGTTTTGTATTCATTTATGAATATAGTTAAAATATCCTATTTTTAGGAGCACATCAACCCCACAAGCCTCTTTTCCATTCTTTAGATTCTTTAGAAAGAATCTGAGGCAAGGTGAACCCGAAAAAGGCTTTTTCTTTCTATTTTTATAAAGAACGAAAGAACATGATATGTCTATACCATATCGAGATAGATATGAAGTAAGTATAAATAGGATTCCACTCCATTAATGAATCGTGAAGCAAGACATGACCTATAGCAAAAAAATTGGGTAGTTCGACCCAAATTTAGAGGTATTTCGAGGAAGCGGTTACGGATCAATTCACAATTCTAATTCGAATTGACTAATCCGATCTATTTTCTACCTGCGTAGGAGTGCATCGCTGTTTCTGCTTCACGAATAGGATATATTCTGGGCATTTTTCATAATTTCAAGTGGTATTCCTATTTTGGCATTTCAAATTTCCGGGGTTTTGGCCCCAACTCGCGAAGGGCCGGAGAAGCTTTCTAGCTATGAATCGGGGATAGAACCCATAGGCGATGCTTGGTTACAATTCCGAATCCGTTACTCTATGTTTGCTCTAGTTTTTGTTGTTTTTGAGTTTTTCTTTCTCCATGGGCAATGAGTTTCGATCTGTTGGGTCTATCTGTATTTATAGAATAGAAGCTTTCATTTTCTTTCGTGCTTCTCCCAATTGTTGGTTCAGTTTATGCATGGCGAAAGGGAGCATTGGAATGGTCTTAGCTCCTGAATATTTAGACACTAAAAAGAAAAAAGAAGAAAAAAAAGACATTGAGACCATTTTGAATTCCATTGAGTTTCCGGTCCTTGATCGAACCAACCAAAATGCAATTATTTCAACTACATCAAATGAGCTTTCGAATTGGTCAAGACTCTCTAGTTTATGGCCGCTGCTCTATGGTACCAGTTGTTGCTTCATTGAATTTGCTTCATTATTCATTACTAGGCTCGCGATTCGACTTTGATCGTTATGACCTGGTACCAAGATCGAGTCCTAGGGAAGCGGACCTCATTTTAACAGCCGGCACAGTCACAATGAAAATGGCCCCTTTTTTAGTGAGATTATAGGAACAAATGCCTGAACGTCATTGCTATGGGAGCCTGCACTATTACAGGAGGGAGGTTCCGTACGGATTCTTAGAGTTAGAGTACTGTTCGGGGAGTCGATAAGTTCATTCCTGTGGATGTTTATTTGCCGGGTTGCCCGCCTAAACCAGAGGCAGTTATAGATGCTATAACAAAACTTCGTAAGAAAGTCTCTCAAGAAATCTATGAAGATAGAATAGGGTCTCAACAGGAAAATCGATGTTTTACTACGAATCACAACACAAGTTTCGTGTTGGACGCAGTACTCATACTGGAAATTTGGATCAAGGATTCCTCTATCAATCCTCATCTACTTCAGAGATCCTTTCTGAAACATTTTTCAAATACAAAAGTTCAGTATCTTCCCAAGAATGAGTGAATTAGGCAGGATGCTTTTCTCTTGTACAGAATAACAAACGGCGGGTCAAGTACATTTTTCAAAATTTCATCGTAAATGCGAAATCCTTATTCAAATGAAAATCCGGGAGAGATTAAAAAAAAGATTCAGGGTCGTTTGTCCGCCTGGCTAGTCAAGCATGAACTAGTTCATAGATCTTTGGGCTTCGATTATCAAGGAATCGAAACTTTACAATCCAAATAAAACCCGAGGATTGGCACTCCATTGCTGTCATTTCATTTTCATATGGATCTGGTTACAATTATCTACGCTCCCAGTGTGCCTATGATGTAGCACCAGGGGTACTTTTCGCTATCATCTTACGAGAATACAGTATGGTCTGGCTGGATCAAGTAGAAGAGGTATGCATAAAAGTATTTGTCCCAAGGAAACATCCTAGAATTCCGTCGGTTTTCTGGATTTGGAAAAGTTCGGATTTTCAAGAACGGGAATCCTATGATATGTTGGGAATCTCTTAGGAGAATCATCCACACCTGAAACGTATTTTGATGCCTGAAAGCTGGATAGGATGGCCCTTACGGAAGGATTCTATTGCGCCTAATTTCTATGAAATACAAGACGCTCTTTGAATCTCAATCTTCACTTCTATGCCTACAGACATTCAAGGAATCTTTTTCGATTCTAGATCAAAGAGATTCATTGGATTCTCATGCGTATTATAGATGGGCTCAATCTAAAATACTAAAATAGGGCTTCATTACAATTTTCCAATTTGGAAGATCTTTCTTTCGGGGGAGCTGGGCTATTCTACTAAAATGAACAAAAAAAGAGTTCTGCACCATGAACTTTGTACCGCGCACAGCACTTAGATGAGCTTTCAAAAGTCACGTAGGAGCGAGTGGCGAAAGGAAATGGGAAAGAAAAAAAGAAAGAAAGGAAAGGGGTTGCTGAGATTCTATTTGGACTTTAGCTGAAATGAATCTTGCCTATTCCCACCTACCCACTCCTTAAGATTAAGATCGGACTGTTGGGTTTTTAAACAACTAACTTGACTTTTTGGATAGGAAGTATTTTTCTTTTTTGTTTGAATGAGACGAGGCATCATAGAAACAAAGAAAAAAGAAGCCAAAACAGCATCGCATTCTTTTCTTATCTACAAAAAGAAAGGGAGCTATATCTCTAGACACCTAGATAGAGAAGTCTAGGTCGTGGTCTAGACAATATGTCTGATGATCCATATCGAATTTGGATGAGTATCTATTAGTAAAGTAACTACATGCCAGGAACCAGATTTGAACTGGTGACACGAGGATTTTCAGTCCTCTGCTCTACCAGCTGAGCTATCCCGACCCTTCCCGACATATCATACTCATCCTACTAGATGGATTAGGTCTCTATCAATTCAAATGAAAGAGAATCAAAAAGCATTACAAATTACAAAGTCTTACCCAGGGAATTTCTGAGATCTTCAACAAGAATACTTTGTCAGTTTCATTGAATTAAGCATCAGGATATGTACTGTGAATGATTCAAACGGGGGTTCCTTACTCAGAGATGTTCTTTTGTACATCTATCGTAGATCTCACGGACTTGTGATAACAGAGGAGCATTTCTGCTCCGATCCAGTTGGCAAACTGTAGAGTGAATCAGAAACAATGGAATCGCTGATGAAAAATCAGATCGATTTTAGGGGGCATGGGCTTTTTTTTTTTTTTTGAGTGTGATTGGGGATAGAGGGACTTGAACCCTCACGATTTCTAAAGTCGACGGATTTTCCTCTTACTATAAATTTCATTGTTGTCATTGCTATTGACATGTAGAATGGGACTCTATCTTTATTCTCGTCCAATTAATCAGTTCGTTAAAAGATCTATCAGACTATGGAGTGAATGATTTGATCACTGAATTAGTCGGGATCGATTCACAATAATGCTTCCATTTTTCATAGAAAAAAAGAAGGATTCGGGGAAGAATTAATAGGAATCATTTGATTATTTCAGTATACATATGTATCTAGGTTCATCCTTCATCCCTTTCTTGGAATGATTGATTCCTCTAGCACCGAAGTCTACCCCATTCGTTAGAACAGCTTCCGTTGAGTCTCTGCACCTATCCTTTTTGGATTCTTGTTTTCGGAATCCCACCCCTTTTTTTCTGAAAACAGGATTTGGCTCAGGATTGCCCATTTTTGATTCCAGGGTTTCTCTGAATTTGAAAGTTTTCACTTAGTAGGTTTCCATACTAAGGCTCAATCCAATCAAGTCCGTAGCGTCTACCAATTTCGCCATATCCCCTTTTTTGTTTGAAAACTAGGATTCCCTTCCCCCTCTTTCTTTTCTTTCTCATTTTTCTTTCATTTTTGCTTATACCGTAACCTTTGAATTCAGTAGATAGGATTCTATATCTAAAAAGTTTCTCCGTTTACTCCTATTTGATTTCTTATGGATCTTATCGATCCTTAATCTATCGGAGAATGGGTCTTTGGTCCAATCAGAAATGATTTTAGGATTAATGAATCCGCAATTCAACATGGATGGATCTATACCACAAAATATATGCCTCTCTTCTTCTCATTATTAATGTGCTATTTTTCATACTTGAACGGTCGATTCTTTGTTGTCTTATCGCTCTGAATGAAACCAGAGGAATGTCTCATTTTTTTTTCTGTTCTGTATTGTATCCTTAGTATCTTGAGTCTTTAGAATCATATTCATATAAATAGTAAATAGAAAAGAGAATCCTATAACTAAAAACGAAAACTGAGAACTAGAATCAATGAGAAATCGAAAATCAAAAGAGAAATTCGATTGATTTTCGATTTGATTTCAATTGAAAAAGGATAAAAAATTCTATTTGAGATTTCTTATTAGAGAATATTCATTCTGAATTCGATTTCTAGTCTTTCTATAGGCTAGAGGGTTTCTGAACAGCTAAGATCCTAGCAGTTTGCGGAATTCTTATGCAAAATTTCTATTATGTGAGCCCGCTTAGCTCAGTGGTTAGAGCATCGCATTTGTAATGCGATGGTCATCGGTTCGATTCCGATAGCCGGCTTTTTTATTTGTTCGATTTTCTATTTTGAAACATGAATGTCTCCTTGACACCAAGGAATGGAATATTGAAAAGACTTCTTTACCGTCTTTCAAAAAGTAACTGATCTAGTTATGTCCTAAGAACTTCCAACTATGAATAAAGAATAAAAAAAAGCTTCGAGCAGTTAGGAACAAATCAAGAAAAGTATTCTTAACTTGCTATATCTACCAAAGAGTCTAAATCTAAATATTGATACAATTCATCGCATTCTTCTTTGTAGTACAGTACTTCAGTAGATTTTGCTTCGTTTCTCCTTTAGTTCAGTCTTAATTTAGTCAATTGCATTTTCAATAAAAAAAGGAGTCTTTATGTCTCGTTACCGAGGGCCTCGTCTCAAAAAAATAAACCGTCTAGGGGCTTTACCGGGACTAACCAGTAAAGTACCTACTCGCCGCCCCGATCGTCAAAAGAAAAAAAAGAACACCAAAAAATCTCAACCTCAATCTCAATCTCAATATTGGAAGCGTCTAGAGGAAAAACAAAAATTGCGTTTTCATTATGGTCTGACAGAGCGACAATTACTTAAATACGTGCGTATCGCTGGTAAAACCAAAGGATCAACAGGTCAGGTTTTACTACAATTACTTGAAATGCGTTTGGATAACATAATTTTTCGACTGGGTATGGCTTCGACCATTCCTGGGGCCCGGCAATTAGTGAATCATAGACATATTTTAGTTAATGGTTGTCTAGTAGATATCCCAAGTTATCGCTGCAAACCCCGAGACATTATTACAACGAAGGATGAACAAAAAACCAGAGCTCTCATTCAAAATTCTCTTGCTTTATCCTCCCAGAAGAAAGTGCCAGAACATTTGACTCTTCACTCAGCCCAATATAAAGGATTAGTCAAGCAAATAATAGCTCGTCGTCGGGTTGGTTTAAAAATCGAAGAGTTGCGAGTTGTAGAATATTATTCCCGTCAAACTTGAACCTAACTAAAAGAACAAAGCTTCGGAACTTTTGGCCCCCTTTTCGACAAAACAAAATATCTTGACCTAAGTCTAAGTATAGGGGGGGTTCCTAGTTATGTATCATAGATAGATCGGCGGGGATATTTTGATTCCTTGGCCACTCTTTCCAGTATTTTTCCGTACTACAAAACTACAAAAATGAGTCATTGAGAATCTATAGCAAAGAAACATTCCCTTGCTGGAAGTATTTGATTTGATACATTGTAGTCGATAAGGTTCATGAATTCCGTGAAGGGACGGAGAGAGAGGGATTCGAACCCTCGGTAAACGAAAGCCTACATAGCAGTTCCAATGCTACGCCTTGGACCGCTCGGCCATCTCTCCTACAAAATCGGATGTTTTGATTATGGCCTAGAAACCCAGTAAATCGCGAATTATTGAAAATAGATAGAGAAATTGATTCCCACCCAACGCTTTCCTAGAAAAGGAACATACATAAAGATACCGCAGATCCTAATGCCCATAGTCATTGGACAAGGAAACAAGAAACTCCCTTACACTTACATAACGAACCTTACAATTATACTGGTCAAATCCTTCGTCCGGATTCCCTCTACTTCTACTCTAGAGGCCAGTTCACGTATTCCTAACTGACTATGCACGTTTTACTGATCCATTCGAAGAATCTTATAGCTTCACTTCTACCGCGACTCTCTCGACTTTTCACCAAAGCGAGAAAACTCTTGGGGGTACTGAGCCAATGGTTCAATCAATTACAATTCCGACGCCGGTTCTTCGTCCTTTTTCCTAGGATGACCACTGTTATTTTCTTTTTTTTTATTTGCACAGTGAGCTCTTGGGGTCAAACTAGGACTCCCTTAACCGTCCCTAGGACTATGCCTTCAGAAGTCCGGTACTTCTGGAAACCGGATTCATGGAAAGTCCCCAAAACGTTTGGGATAGTTCGGCCCATCAATCAGCGGATGGGCCATCGGATGGCAACTCAGACCTGGAAAACGGACGAGAACGTCCTTTTTGGGCTTGCACTCTGTTTCTGGCCCAACCTCGACATCAATGAGGGTCCTCTCGACCCCCGAACCCAGTTCGAGATTCTATGCGAACAAAATGGTTCCCTCACCTCCGAGATAGTACGAAAGGACATCCAGTTGGAGGGCTTAGCCGCGGCGTACCTCTATACGCAAGGAAATTTCCTAAAGTCTCAGTCTGAAGCCCGAGAGCTCTCTAGGAAATCAAAGAGACAAATGAGACAAATCCAAGATTGGCAGGAAAAGTATAAGACTTTGTCTGACGCCTACGAGGACCTCTCGCAAAATTCTAGCAGCAAGCTGTCAATGACAGAAAAGGAATTGGCTAACGTAAAGGCGCGCCTCGAAGCTAAGGAGCAGGAGTGCCTCGACCACTTGGTAAACAGAGAGTTCTCTCCGAGGTTTGAGAGCCAAATCCAGGATTGGGATTTGGTGTTCGCGAATCTGTTTGAGGAAGGGGGGCTCTCTGAGGAAAAACTATTCTACTTGCAGCAAGGCGTTACTGAGCTCCGACGCAAGCTGGAAAGGTCCGAAAAAAACTTGGAGCTCTCCCTAAAGAGGGAGACCTCTTACTGGATAGCTCTACAAAATGAATCCCAACACTATGCTGAGCTCCAAGAGAAGCAGGAAAGGACCGAAAGATACTCGGAGTACTGTAAGGAACAACTGGACTGGGCTACGGGGCCCATAAAAGGAAGAAAATAAACTAGTTACCTAAAGTGAAGACGCTAGGTTATTGGAGAAAAGATGGAGGTATACAAAATGCAGACCAACACTATGCTGAGCTCGAAAACAAGCTGGTAAGGACCGAAAGAAACTTGGAGTACTAGAAGGAGCTGGGCTACGGGCCCCCCCGAGTCGGGGCCCATAAGAGGAAGAGAATAAACTAGTTACCTAAAGTGAAGACGCTAGGTTATTGGAGAAAAGAAAGATCCGTAGCTCGGGGGATAAAAAAAATATGCATTTTTTTGAACGAGTCTTTTTTGTGGGATTTCGTACGGTCCAATTCCTTTGGTTGTGGGATTCTTTTCCTACGAAAGGGAATGAGAAGAATTAGGGAGTGGATTGTGAACTATGCCTAGATCACGGATAAATGGAAATTTTATTGATAAGACCTCTTCAATTGTAGCCAATATCTTATTACGAATAATTCCGACAACTTCCGGAGAAAAAGAGGCATTCACCTATTACAGAGATGGTGCGATTTGATTCTTTTTATTTCTTTACAATTTTCATTCTTACGAGCGAGAATGGCACATGATTTGGGATAGAACGAAAAAAAATGAATCTCTTTTTTAGATTCTCTTAAAAGATACCCGAAAGAAACCTACGCTTCGTGAAGGTGAAGTTTGGAAATAGAACAATTCCTTCTATCGTGTATCCCCGAGTGATGCAGCCTCAGATGCTTCCATGTTCCATTTGAGTATTGAGCGAAAGGTTCCGCCTATAGGTTCTTACAAGTCAATCCTACTCCACTAATCCCAATAGGCGGCATAGAGGAAGAAGCACTACACCTAGGAATCAACAACAAGAAAACTTTAGTTCGAACTTACCCCCTTTTCCTTATCGGGATCGGGACTAACAAACAAGAAAGAGTGGTTGGGCCAACAAACATCCATCTCGTTCGTACTTTGGATACCCGTAGAACCATCGAAGTCTGTTGAAGTGACTCATTCCTGGAAATAGGAGGCGTTGAGGACAAAGAAATTGTTGGAGTTACCTTTTCTATCTACCACCAATACGCTGGATGTTGCGAAAAGACCTCTTGCAGGAAGGCTGGCTAGAAATTTCTTGTAAAAATACTAGCCCCTGTCAGTTCATAATGAGAATCTTGCAATATCTTTTTTTTTTTTGATTCCATGGATTCTTATCATTCATTATGTACAGAAGGGAGGAGCCGTATGAGATTGAAATCTCACGTACGGTTCTGGAACGGGGATTATTTGACTAGAATGAACAACCGTAACGGATGTCAGCTCAATCCGAAGGAAATTATGCGGAAGCTTTACATAATTATTATGAAGCTACGCGACTCGAAATTGATCCCTATGATCGAAGTTATATACTCTATAACATAGGGCTTATCCACACAAGCAACGGAGAACATACGAAAGCTTTGGAATATTATTTCCGGGCACTCGAACGAAACCCATTCTTACCACAAGCTTTGAATAATATGGCCGTGATCTGTCATTACGTGCGACTATCTCCACTATAGAAAGAGGGAAAGAAAGATCCAATCCGCCAGTAACTACTAGAACGAAAATAGGCTTTCTACATATTTATCGTACAAAGCAACGATTTTTATTAGCTGTAGCAAAGAAAGAGACTTCATCGAAGCCAAAATAGGAAGAAATATATATGCCTAGAAGACTCGATTCTATGGATAAAAGCTCTAATTGATGGGGGAAGCACCGTAAAGATCAATTAGCGAGGGTTTGGGCCGATACAATAAGAACTGCTTTACTTCTGTCATGATAGGAGATAAAAATTAGGAATCCACTTATGTAATAGAGTTGATCTACTAAGGTATTCAGCAGCGGTGTAGTATCAGATCCCAAAGAGAGTAAGTCCTTTCTTTCTTATGGAGGAAAGAAAGTCTTTTTCAAAGATTCTATAGAAATTTCGATAGGAAACCGAGATAGTTACCTTTCAGAAAATGCTAATGATAGCAGGGATGTCTATGGTTTATTTTTCTGAAGGTGGGAAAAAAGAGAAAACTGAATTCGAAATGAAATCCAAATTCACGTTTGAAGCTTATGGAAATGTATATAATTAACCTCTTCTGGGTAACCCAAGAAACAAAAATGGGATTGATTTACGAGAAATCTTATTTCGTTAGTCTAGGGGAGATGGGATACCAAAAGAATTGACTGCTGAGGCTGAGCCGTATGAGCTAGGAAACTCTCAAGTACGGTTCTAAGGGAAGGAATTCACCCACCTATTCTGACCGAGGAGAACAGGCCATTCGCCAGGGAGATTCTGAAATTGCGGAGGCTTGGTCCAATCAAGCTGCTGAGTATTGGAAACAAGCTATAGCGCTTACTCCAGGGAATTATATTGA